ATACGTGTAGGATCATCATTAGGACCATCATACTTGCCGACCATCGATGAACTGATCGGATTAACCAACCAAAGTTAACTTCAGTCATTATATATTGAACAGAAGCAAAAGCCTCAGTAACAGTCGGACGATAGTAAAAAGTCATAGCAAACCCCGTAGCTACTTGCACTAAAAAACAAGTAAGCGTAATTCCTCCCAAACAATAGAATATGTTAACATGAGGAGGGACATATTTACTAGTTATATCGTCTGCAATCGCCTGAATCTCGAGACGTTCTTCGAACCAATCATAGACTTTATTGAGATAGGTAAACCAGAAAAATTTCCCCCCCTGAGAGCCGTATATGAGAATTTCATCTCGTACCGCTCAAACAGAACTACAAAAATATTAGTTGAAACGGATATATAATAGAAACGTCTTACTCCTATGATTCAATTAATAGTTAATAGTCTCTAAGATGACGTACAAAAAAAGAAAAATCCGAAAACTCTTTTTCTTTTTGTGGTTATAATGCCAAAATATCAAGTTGGCTCATTCATCTCTTGATGTTGATCATTAGAGGCCTCTTGAATCTTCTATTTACCTATTTTTTGAGTATTTTTTTATTTGTATGGAATATAATATGTAATGCACAAGCCTTAACTGTTATCTTCTTTAATTATTGATTGATAGGAATTTTATTGTTAAGATCCTATAAATCGATTAGAAACCTCAGATTCATCTTAGAACCACGATGATTCAATAAAACTTTCATTTCAAACTCAATTTAAGTACAAAGCAAGGATTCCCTGAGTTAAGAACCGTTGTATCATCACTTATCAATGTCAATGAATGAATATAATGACTATAAATCCAAAGAAAGGTTTCTCCCTTGATCAAAATAAACATAAACAAAGAAATTTTAAAGACGAAAAATCTTTCAATTTATACCTTCTAACTCTTTGAAATTTTTTGAAGTCCGGTCATGGGATTGAATATTAAGTCTGAATCATAGTTCGAATACTTCATAATCTATTTCATATCTTCCGTGCTCCAGATAAGATACTATAATAAATATCTGACGGACTAAAAAACCATCTCTATCAAGATGACAGACCCGTTCTCTGTACTATCAATAGGATCCATTATAACAAGTCGCACACTCATATTCCAGAAATACAGAAAAAAAGAAATTCCACGATCGAACTACCAAATATAGACTAGACTAAAAAAATCCGAGACACAAACGCTTCACTTTGTATTGCAAAGCTAAGATTTAGTAGTTCTTGTGAATCTAATTCATTGAGATTCCATCCAATAAAACGGAAGAATTATAAATCTCCAAAATAATAGATAGGAATATCGCAAATAGAGCCATTGCGACACCCATTAAAGGAGTAGTTCCCCACCCGGGAGCTACTTTACCATATTCCGAATTCAATGGTTTCAATAAACCCCCTACATTAGTTCGTTTTGGAACAGATTTAGAACTACCATCAACGCTTTGTGTACCCATAAATCCTATTTTGTATTAATTGAGATCTGTTGACTTTGTATACCATTCCGTTCTAAATAAATGATCTTATCATAGATCCAATGGGATCATGACATTATATAATAATGGAAACAGCAACCCTAGTCGCCATCTCTATATCTGGTTTACTTGTAAGTTTTACTGGGTATGCCTTATATACTGCTTTTGGGCAACCCTCTCAACAATTAAGAGATCCATTCGAGGAACACGGGGACTAATTGAAGTAAAGGGCCACCCGATATTGGGTGGCCCTTTACTTCAATTAAAATAATAAAAAATCATTTCATCTTTTTACTTTTTAGTTGGAACTTTAGGCGGTTCTCGAAAAAAGATAGCGAAAAAAATTATTCCTAGAGTCGAGACTAAGAGAAATGTATAAACCAAAGCTTCCATAGATTCGATCGTGGTTTACAATTATAGCTTCCATATCTGTTTATTTAGGAGTGTCTCCCGGATACAAATAAAACAAAGAGCAAGAGTCAAAGAAAAAGCAGCGATTCAAATCAAGAAGTCTTCTGTATGCTATTTCAAATTAAAAAAAATCAAATAGAGGCAAAAAGTAAGAGATCAATATGGTATCAGACTCCCTGTCTTTTTGTAGTTGGATCCCCAAGTTTTTGGAATGCTCCAAATTCAACTTGAGCATCTAAATCTGGATCAATACCAGCAAAAACATCTCTGAACAAAGTTCGAGCACCATGCCAAATGTGCCCGAAGAAAAAGAGCAAAGCAAATGAAGCATGGCCAAAAGTAAACCAACCCCTTGGACTGCTACGAAAAACACCATCGGATTTCAAAGTCGCACGATCTAATTCAAAAATTTCACCCAATTGAGCGCGTCTAGCATACTTTTTCACAGTAGCAGGATCACTATAACTGACTCCATTTAGTTCGCCCCCATAGAACTCAACTGTTACACCCACCTGTTCGACACTATATTTTGATTCTGCCCTTCGAAAAGGAACATCGGCTCTAACAATTCCGTCTCCGTCTACCAAAACAACCGGAAATGTTTCAAAAAAAGTGGGCATGCGACGTACAAAAAGTTCATGTCCTTCTTTATCTCTAAAAATAGGATGTCCTAACCACCCAACAGCAATTCCATCTCCGTTATCCATTGATCCTGCTCTGAACAATCCACCCTTTGCCGGGTTATTACCGATGTAATCATAAAAAGCTAATTTTTCAGGAATTTTAGACCAAGCTTCGGATAAACTTTGAGTTTCGGCTAACCCAGCACCAACTCTTCGATAGATTTCTTGCTGGAAGTATCCTTGATCCCATTGATAACGAGTGGGACCAAATAACTCAATCGGGGTAGTTGCTGAACCATACCACATAGTTCCAGCAACAACAAAAGCTGCAAAAAAGACAGCCGCGATACTACTGGAAAGCACAGTTTCAATATTTCCCATACGTAATCCTTTGTATAGACGTTGGGGCGGACGAACACTAAGATGAAATAGGCCTGCCAATATGCCCAATGTCCCCGCTGCAATATGATGAGAAGCTATTCCTCCCGGAACAAAAGGATCAAAACCCTCGACACCCCACGCTGGATTTACAGCTTGTACCTTTCCGGTTAGGCCATAAGGATCCGACACCCATATTCCAGGACCATACAATCCAGTTACATGAAAAGCACCAAACCCAAAACAAGCCAGCCCTGAGAGAAATAAATGAATTCCAAAAATCTTAGGCAAATCCAAAGAAGGTTTTCCTGTACGTTCATCACAAAATATTTCTAGATCCCAATACACCCAATGCCAGATAGCCGCCAAAAAGCATAAGCCAGAAAACACAATATGCGCCCCGGCCACACCTTCATAACTCCAAATACCGGGATTAGTTATAGTTCCTCCCGTGATACTCCAACCACCCCACGAATTGGTTATTCCTAAACGAGTCATGAAGGGTATAACGAACATGCCTTGTCTCCACATTGGATCAAGAACGGGATCAGAGGGATCAAAAACTGCTAATTCATATAGAGCCATCGAACCGGCCCAACCGGCAACTAAAGCTGTATGCATTATATGTACAGCCAGCAAACGACCGGGATCATTCAATACGACGGTATGAACACGATACCAAGGCAAACCCATGAAAATACCCCTTTATCAACAAAAAATAGACACTATGTAACTTTATTGCACTGGAAAAAACAATGTTATGGCCCCTCCCTTTTCGGTGGATTATCTTGTAGAAAGGAGTAATATTTTTCTACTCTTTATAATATTTTAGTCATAATGTCACAATTCTGTTTGTAGGAACAAAGAGAAGCAGATCTATTCTATACTCGATAAGTACCAATACGCAATGGGGGGTTAACCCCATTTTATAAGAGCGAATGCGTGGAGATTTTTTCATAATGCAAGGCACTTGCTCGTAAGATTTTGTTTGGTTTTATTCATTTTGTCTTTCTTGTATTTATATTTATTTTTTTAGTTATTTATGAACTTAGTAAATCCGTGAATCAAAATTAATCAAAAAAATATTAACTAAATAAAAATAAATATGAATTAAATAAATATGAAGAATAATAAATAGGAATATAAATCAAAAATATAAATATTATATACATTCTAATATTAATAGAATTGTAATAATATTAATTATTATAATATAATTAACTATATAATAATCTATATAATAATTTATATAATTTACTTAATATATTATATATTATATTAAGACTAAATATCTTTAAGCTAATTTAAGCTAATATAATATTAATATTTTTAAGACAATAAATTCATTGTTACGCTTTCACATCAAAGTGAAATAAAGTATTTAATCTTTTTGTCTTTACATTTTATGCCTATTGGTGTTCCAAAAGTCCGTTTTCAACTTCCCGGGAGGGGCCATAAAAATTGGATTGACATATAGTGCGACTTGTCAGATATATTGGGCCATATGGGATTTCCCCGTTTTCCTCCCCTGATCGGGATTAACCTCTGTTTCGCCCAAGAAAAATTGATTAAATCATCAAAAATTTGGAGCGTGAAGTATAATGAAACGCAAATAGATCTATGCTTTGGAGGTATCTTATCAATTAGAATAATTTATGGTTGGCTTGTTTTGTTTGGACCAATAAAATGAAGTATGCTAGGCTCCGTTGAGAAAAACCCAATTTAGTACGATATCTATGATTACTACTTATAGTTATAGCATATTCTAGTAGCATATTCTATTTAAAAATTTTTAAATAAAGAGCAGGCAATTTAAAACTGCTAATCATAATTAATCAAATAATATAACGGATGCGTCAACTATTTGACGGAAGACGTGAAAGGAATTGAAAAAAAATTTGAGCAAAAAGACGCGGTATTGGTGAAATTTGCCCTATATGTGCAAATAAAAATGGGGCGGATCCTTACTCGGAGTAGAGCACAAAACCTAAGAGAATTTAAGAAGCCCATTCAGGAACAAGAAAATGCCATCGTGATTTTTATTAAATTGGATCCCGATGAAAGAATACATCAATGAGAAGTTAGTTTGATAAGTTTAATGAATTCTTTTTTAGATTTTATAGATAAACGGATCAAAACTCATCTTTCTTAAACAATGAAAGAAAGGACCCTTTCGTTAGAAGAGAAGTTAGAAAGGACTTACTATCACACAAAGGAGGGCTGGAATCTACACATTGATCTTTTTTTTTCTAAATTTTTATTGAACCGTATGCATCAAAATATGCATGTACGGTTCCTAAGGGGTAGAATCTGATCCTAATCAACCGACTTTATCGAGAAAGATTACTTTTTTTAGGCCAAATGGTTGATAGCGCGATCTCGAATCAACTTATCGCTCTTATGCTATATCTTAGTGCAGAAAGCGAGACCAAAGATTTATATTTGTTTATAAACTCTCCTGGCGGATGGGTAATACCCGGAATGGCTATTTATGATACTATGCAATATGTGCGACCGGATATACAAACAGTATGCATGGGATTAGCCGCTTCGATGGGATCTATTATCCTGGTCGGAGGAAAAATCACCAAACGTATAGCATTCCCTCACGCTCGGCGCCATTGGGTTTTTTATTTGAAAGAACAAAACTATGCCTTCGCCATAAAAAATATGAATATATATTAAGTAATAATAGCATGGCATTTTGAATTCGATATAAGAAATTCCTTTATTTTTTTTTACCATTAGATTATTTATCGAAAGAGTAGTATGAGATATTAAGGGTATTTCCGATTTTATCTTAATCTGTCGGAGCCTTATTTCAGCGTTGCAAACTTTTTTGTTTTCACACCATAAAGGTTCTTAATGTTATGAAAAAGTACGAACAAAAAATAAGATTATATTATTTTTTTATTTGAAAAAAAAAGAAACTTTGGGATTGCTAAATCATCGATGAAATAAAGCAACGGAGCCACCATAGTATTTGTTTTTTATTAACTAATTTCCTCTCAAGTCTCAAGAGAAGGGTGGTTATTGGATCATTTACCGATCTAGGCCTGATAGGCTCTATACTTTCCTTCGATCAACTAAAAGAGTTAAGTTTCTTGTGGAGCCGTATGCAATGCCCAAACAATGCCTGTACGGTTGTTTAATTCTATCTTTTTTTGTTAATTATTCTTTATCCCGTCATTTATCTTATCGCGCAAGATAGAGTAGCCTTTGATTATCTTATATCATCAGGGTAATGATCCATCAACCTAGTGCTGCTTATTCTGAGGGACAGGTAGCAGAATTTGTCCTGGAAGCGGAAGAACTACTGAAACTGCGCGAAATCCTCACAAAGGTTTATGCACAAAGAACAGGTAAACCCTTATGGATTGTATCCGAAGACATGGAAAGGGATACTTTTATGTCAGCAACAGAAGCCCAAGCTCATGGAATTGTTGATCTTGTAGCAGTTGCATAATCATAATTAAAGTAGCAGAAATTTCACGCAAATCATGATTTGAGATTTTTTCTTAGGGGTATTTAATATTCGTAATTCTATTACTTATTCTCTTAATTCAAATTAAGAGAATTAAGTAATAGAATATTTATCAATTTAATAGATATAGAAAGCATTTATAATCATCTGGTTAGGATCGATCTAAACCAACCCATTATGCATACGATTTACCATGCCAACTATTAAACAACTTATTAGAAACACAAGACAGCCAATCAGAAATGTTACAAAATCCCCCGCTCTTGGGGGATGTCCTCAACGCCGAGGAACGTGTACTAGGGTGTATGTGCGACTCGTTCAGATTGGGGGTTGGGACAAACGAAAGGAAACAACTTTCGACTACCCATGATCAGTACCGATGAATAGGATAAAATGAAAAAAAGAGCCTTCCTTATCTAAAAAAAAGTTCTATCCTTCTATTGTGTATCAAATTTATGGTTTCCCTTGGTGCAAATTCAATCACCTCAATTCTCGATTTCAAAACGAGAAAAAATTCCCCATTGGCAGTAAATTGTTATCCGTTAAGCGGGGATAATCATATTAAAATTTAAAAGCAAAAAAAGTTCTGGCACCACTCTTGTAAGAACAGACGGACTAAAAGGGTCAGCTAATCAGCCAATCCGCATAATTAAATACCGTTACTGTATAGCTAGATCTTGGTGTGAGAGACCTATTACTGGATAATAACGGGTAGAGCCAAAAAGTGTCAACTGTACAAGTTAACAATAGCATTGATTAAATGAAAGACGGGGCTCCGGTGTATAGAAAAGACCTCGCCGTTTAAGAACTAACCATAAAAACGATGAAACCCACTATTTCTTTATCTTACTACTCATTCTTATTTACTATGTTTTTGTTTGATACCGAGTATCAATACAATTTATTATTTCGAGGTGAAATGCCTAGAGAAAAAATCGTGGTTGGGAAGGTTAGAGTAGCAAAAACCATTGGAATTATTATTTTATACATTGGAAAAATCCGTTTTGTTATTATAGAAAAGGGGAAAAGAATAACTGAAAGAAAGGAAATCAATCAGTTAGTCATCAACGTTTCGGGTATTCAATGACCAGAATTAAACGAGGATATATAGCTCGAAAGCGTAGAATAAAAATCCGTTTATTCGCATCAAGCTTTCGCGGGGCTCATTCAAGACTTACTCGAAATATTATTCAACAAAAAATCAGAGCTTTGGTTTCGTCCCATCGGGATAGAGATAAGCAAAAAAGGAATGTGCGTCGTTTGTGGGTCATTCGTATAAATGCCGTAATTCGCGAGAATACAATATCTTTTAGTTATAATAGATTAATAAACAATCTGTACAAGAGAAAGTTGCTTCTTAATCGTAAAATACTTGCGCAACTTGCTATATTAAATAGAAATTGTCTTTATATGATTTCCAATGACATCATAAACATAAAATAAGGCGATTAGGAAGAATCCATCGAAATGTTTTACTGTTTTACATGGAATTCCTTGGCCTTAGAGAATGAATTCCGGGAAGGTAGAATAGAAATTAAAATACGATTGATGATAATATAATCAAGTAGTCAAACGAAGCAAAAAAAACATTTAATAAAAAAAGATGGATTCTTCTTCCCCAACTTCCCTAATTCGCTTTTGTCTTACGCCACCAAAATCCATATTTTGGGATTTTTCGAACAAAACATTAGTTTGAGTTCGGATTGGACTTTTTATTCAATTGAAACGTAAGCCTAGTTTTTTTGGATTCTAAGACTTGTCGTTTTCGTTTTAACGACCAACTCTCTTTTTTTCGAATTTTTTTTCATTAGTAAGAAAGGGTAATGGAGATAAAATACGAGCTTGTTTTATAGCAATAGTAATTAATCGTTGTTGTTTTAAAGTTAATCTATTCACCCGTCTCGATAATATTTTTCCTTGTTCACTAATAAATCGACTAATTAAACTCATGTTCCTATAATCAATATGATCCCCCGATCCAATCGGGGGCAAACGCCGACGAAAAGATCGCTTGGACTTAAGAAAAATTCGCTTGGATTTATCCATGGTTTGTTTATTCCTTATTTTGAAAATCTTCTTTCGTTTGATCGGATCAAAAATGATAATGATTTAGAATTAAGAAATTTTGCTTGTTTATATTTCAATATATATATATATAATGTATAAATTAATATATAATGTATAAATTAAATATTTAAATATATATAATATAAATTTATAATAATATAAATAATTATAATAACATTCTAATATTATAATAATAATATAATACTATATTAATAGTATATAATTGAAATATAAAAATATCTATCTATTATGTTGATATGTCATTTTTTATCTTCCTTGTATAAAGTATAAAGTGACAAGCAAGTCATCGATGCCATTTATTTCTTTATCTCCCTGTGAATTGTATGTCTATGACAGTAGGGACAGAATTTTTTCAATTCTAATCGACTAGACGTATTGTGTCGATTCTTTTGAGTAATATATCTGGAAATGCCTGTTGATTTCTTATTAACATTGTTTCGAACACAACTGGTACATTCCAAAATAACCCGTACTCGGACATCTTTACCCTTGGCCATGAACCTCCTTTTGGTTTTTTATTCACTCAACTCTTTTATTTTCCGATTTGAAGCGCGGAAGACAGGAACAAAAAAAGAAAAGTTGCTCACTCGAAACAAATTATGAAATGTTGTGTTGTAACCAATTATACTGAAAATAAGTAATACTTAGAATCGCAGTACAGTAGTTTATTTAAGCATCTTGTATGATACTGTTGACCTAACCAGATTTCCACCTCAATTAAATTAAGAAAGAGAATTGAAGTTAATTTACTTGAAGCTCCGTCCCGAGTTCAAAATTTCACTGAGGTTGAATCCACTTTTATTATTTCTCTTTTCTAACTTCTTTGAATTATAAAAGAAAAGAGGGGTAATAGTTCCAGATATTTATTTAATCTTCTTCACCCCCCCCCATGTTAGTAACTAGAATGAAAAAAAGGGGAATGTCAACGCATCTGGGAAAAAACGATTGATCTCTATCAATAGGCCTGCTAAGGATCCGAACCATAGAGTACTTATTACTGGCGCCACAGATAGATATGTTTTTAGATCTCGCATTTCTAATCCTCCTTCTTTATTCAAGTGTTTATTGTAATTATAATACATAATAGTAATACATATATGATCAGATGTATATGTAGTATTTGCATTTGTTTTGTGCGCGGAATTCTTAATTCAAATTGAAATGTACAAAAATTTGATATCTAAAATTTTCCCTTTCTTAAAACTAAAAGAAAAAAAAAACCGTCCCTTTCCGCCCGCCTGAGCAGTAAGGTTATTCTTTTTATATGTTATCTGATATGAGACCAAAACAAAGAAGAAATGGCGAGTGTATCTCAACAGAGAAAATGAAATAAATCTGTATAAATCTGTGGAAAACAAGACAGGGATTCTCTACAATGACATTGTAGACCAATTGATTGTAGACCAATTGCAAGGGATGTAGCGCAGCTTGGTAGCGCGTTTGTTTTGGGTACAAAATGTCACGGGTTCAAATCCTGTCATCCCTACCTCTTACTTTACTTC